GAACCTAATTAAGATAGGATGACTAATGTATGCAGCCTAATGAGGAGTAATACTATAAAAAGAAAAAATAAAGAACTCTATTTCAGAACTATGAGACAGAATATTCTGTTTTCTTATTTACTCTTTCTTTATTTTTGGATTTTATTTCTATTTTTCTATTTAAAGTAGATCGATTTAGATAACGTATCTATAAGCAAAGTAATATACTTCAAACAAAGTAGGAATTCGCAAGATGGAGAAAATCATTGCAGTTATTATAGGGAAGTCTAGGGACTTAGAGCATATCCTATTTGAAGGAGGATGGAATTCAAATAGGGTAAGGGATCCTTCCTTCTATTGATTTGATAGAAATTCGTTTTTCTTTTCCTGTCTCTATGATTTTCGAAGAATGAGCCTGTGGTAATGCTTTTATCTCTATTCTATGGCGCAAGCGACCGTCCAGTCTATAAACAAGTACTAATGAGAAAATGAAAACTATACTAAAGGAAACATAGGATCTCTATCCTAAAATCTAAAAATAGGACATATTAGGGCTATACGGATTCGAACCGTAGACCTTCTCGGTAAAACAGATCAAACGGATATTATCGAAATGATTCGAACTGTTTCAAAGACTCAACATGCATTTTTTGCATTGGGCTCTTTCATCAACTGATGTAAAGATCAGTTAGTCCACCATAGTTTTTCTTTACGGAAAGATAATGAGATGGCTCCCTGTGCTCTGATTGATTATTTGTATTATGATCTATCTAGGAGCAATACCAAAGTGTTTCAAAGGAGGATTACCTTGACTTAGGTCTGCCTCCGGCCTAAATTAAATCAACCTAAGTGAAATGGAGTCTCTATCGTTCCGCTGCAAGAGTTGACTATGAGACTTCATACACCTTAAAGTTCATAGAACGAAAAGAAGTTTTTTGGAGGCCCTTATCCTCATTACGCCTAGCATTTAGTGGGCTGGATATTTACCTTATCAACTAGCAAATCAATAAGGGTTCTATTTGATTAGGCACCTGAATTGACACCTGAATCGGACTGAACCGACTGTTTGTCAGGCTACTGTTCTCCTATTCTCTCGAATCCATGAAGTAAGACATTGATTTTGCAATAAGATCAATTATGTTCATTGCATAATAAGCTCCCTTGAAAAGCATTGGCGCACGTGTAAGCGAGTTGCTCTACCGAACTGAGCTATAGCCCTTGTCAGAGATATCTTAACATATAGATAATTTCTTGTCAAGATGAATATTCTCTAATGCCAGAGGATATCCCTTTGATCTGCTTACTATATAACATAGTAATAACGGAGCAGTATTGCTTATAAAAAGGATTCGATCTATAATCGATCGAAGTAATGGGTCTTCCTTTGTGGTGATAAATTGCCTACTTAACTCAGTGGTTAGAGTATTGCTTTCATACGGCGGGAGTCATTGGTTCAAATCCAATAGTAGGTAGGTAGGTAGAAAAATTACTAGATAGCATTGGACTTACTTCGCTTCGCTATCTAATAACTTTTTCTACTCCTCTTCCCTTTTTCTTTGTATCAACTAAACCTTTGGATTGTCTTCAATTGGATGGGGGAATCCAATTGATAGCCTCGACTCGTATCCTAGCTCGTCTGAGAGCTAGCTTCGCTTCAACCAATTCTTTCGTACCCTCAGCTCTACTCAAGTTAGCTTCGGCTATTTCAAGTGCCTGTTGAGCTTCTTCCGGATCAATGTCACTACCCAGTTCCGCATCATTTCCTAAAATGATGATCTCATTATTAACTATTCTCGCAAAACCGCTCCACAGAACCGCCGTTAACCATTGGTCGTTGAGGAGGCGTATTCTCAAAGGACCCATATCTACAGCTGTGTTAATGGGGGCGTGGTTTGGTAATACGCCAATTTGGCCACTATTAGTAGATAAAATGATTTCTTTCACTTCACAATCCCAAATAATTCGCTTAGGAGTTAGTACATAAAGATTTAATTTCATTTCTTCAATTTGTTCTCCTCTTCTAAGTTTATAGCTTTCGTGCTAGCTTCATCGATGTTACCCACCAAATAAAAAGCCTGTTCGGGTAGGCCGTCTAATTCTCCGGAAAGGATTAGTTGAAATCCCCTAATTGTTTCTGCAAGACCAACATACTTTCCTGCAGAACCGGTAAAAACTTCTGCCACAAAGAACGGTTGTGATAAGAAACGTTCAATTTTTCGTGCTCTTGCTACAGTTAAACGATCCTCCTCCGATAATTCATCCAACCCAAGAATTGCGATAATGTCCTGAAGTTCTTTGTAACGTTGTAAAGTTTGCTTAACTCTTTGCGCAGTTTCATAATGTTCGTTGCCAACGATCCGAGGCTGTAACATAGTTGAGGTTGAATCTAAAGGATCTACTGCTGGATAAATACCCTTGGAAGCTAATCCTCTGGAAAGTACGGTAGTAGCATCCAAATGTGCAAATGTTGTGGCAGGAGCAGGGTCGGTCAAATCGTCCGCAGGTACATAAACCGCTTGGATCGAAGTTATAGATCCCTTTTTGGTAGAAGTAATTCTTTCTTGCAAAGAACCCATTTCTGTACTAAGAGTAGGTTGATAACCCACTGCGGAGGGCATTCTCCCTAATAAAGCGGATACCTCCGATCCTGCTTGAACAAAACGAAAGATATTATCGATGAATAGAAGCACGTCTTGCTTATTAACATCTCGGAAATATTCTGCCATAGTTAGGGCAGTTAAACCAACTCTCATACGAGCTCCCGGCGGTTCATTCATTTGGCCATAGACTAGAGCTACCTTTGATTCCTCAATATTTTTTTCATTAATTACTCCGGATTCCTTCATTTCCATATAAAGATCATTTCCTTCACGAGTCCGTTCCCCTACTCCGCCAAATACGGATACGCCTCCATGAGCTTTAGCAATGTTGTTGATTAATTCCATGATGAGTACTGTTTTCCCTACTCCAGCCCCCCCAAATAGTCCGATTTTTCCCCCACGTCGATAAGGAGCTAAAAGATCGACCACCTTAATACCTGTTTCAAAGATGGATAATTTCGTATCTAACTCGATAAAGGCAGGCGCAGATCTATGAATAGGGAATGTTGCACTAGTATCTACAGGACCCAAATTGTCAATAGGTTCCCCAAGAACGTTGAAAATTCGTCCGAGAGTAGCTCCACCGACTGGAACACTGAGAGGAGCTCCCGTGTCAATCACTTCCATTCCTCTCATCAACCCGTCTGTAGCACTCATAGCTACAGCTCTAACTCGATTATTTCCCAATAATTGTTGTACCTCACAAGTCACATTAATTTGCTTACCGGCAGTGTCTCTACTCTGGACTACCAAAGCGTTATAAATATAAGGTAACTTGCCTGGGGGAAAAGTGATATCCAGCACGGGCCCAATAATTTGATCGATACGCCCTGTGCTTTTTTCCTCAATTGTGGAAACCCCGGGACGAGAAGTAGTAGGATTGGTTCTCATAATTATCACATAATTTTCAAAAAAAAAGGAATTTGTCGAAATTTTGCTTTTTTTCTTGTTGAATAATGCCAAATCAAATCCAAAAAAAGAGCCAAAAATCCGAAAGTCAAAAGGAAATGAATTAGTTAATTCAATAAGAGAGAAAAGGGGACCAGGACTTGATTTCGTTGCCCAAGCGAATCCCATTCAATCATTTACTCATGGAATGAGTCCGTTGGAAAGTTCAATCAATCTTTTTTTCATATACATTTCGCCTTTTGTGGAGGATCTGTCCCTACTCTACTTTCCTATCTAGGACTTCTATATACAAAATATATACTACTGTGAAGCATAGATTGCTGTCAACAGAGAATTTTCTTAGTATTTAGGTATTTACATTCAAAATAAGAAAGGGGCCTATTAAGAACTTGTAAAATAAGGATTAGGGATTGATTTGGGTTGCGCTATATCTATCAAAGAGTATACAATAATGATGGATTTGGTGAATCAAATCCATGGTTTAATAATGAACCATGTTAACTTACCATAACAACAACTCAATTCCTATCGAATTCCTATAGTAGAATTCCTATAGGATAGAACATACACAGGGTGTACGCATTATATATGAATGAAACATATTCATTAACTTAAGCATGCCCTCCATTTTCTTTAATGAGTTGATATTAATTGAATATCCTTTTTGTTTTAAAAGATTTTTGCAAAGGTTTCATTTACGCCTAATCCATATCGAGTAGACCCTGTCGTTGTGAGAATTCTTAATTCATGAGTTGTAGGGAGGGACTTATGTCACCACAAACAGAAACTAAAGCAAGTGTTGGATTTAAAGCTGGTGTTAAGGATTATAAATTGACTTACTACACCCCGGAGTATGAAACCAAGGATACTGATATCTTGGCAGCATTCCGAGTAACTCCTCAGCCGGGGGTTCCGCCCGAAGAAGCAGGGGCTGCAGTAGCTGCCGAATCTTCTACTGGTACATGGACAACTGTTTGGACTGATGGACTTACCAGTCTTGATCGTTACAAAGGACGATGCTATCACATCGAGCCCGTTGTTGGGGAGGAAAATCAATATATCGCTTATGTAGCTTATCCATTAGACCTATTTGAAGAGGGTTCTGTTACTAACATGTTTACTTCCATTGTGGGTAACGTATTTGGTTTCAAAGCCCTACGCGCTCTACGTCTGGAGGATCTGCGAATTCCCACTACTTATTCAAAAACTTTCCTAGGTCCGCCTCATGGTATCCAAGTTGAAAGGGATAAGTTGAACAAGTACGGCCGTCCTTTTTTGGGATGTACTATTAAACCAAAATTGGGATTATCCGCAAAAAATTATGGTAGAGCGTGTTATGAGTGTCTACGCGGTGGACTTGATTTTACCAAAGATGATGAAAACGTAAACTCACAACCATTTATGCGCTGGAGGGACCGTTTTGTCTTTTGTGCCGAAGCTCTTTATAAAGCACAGGCCGAAACCGGTGAAATCAAGGGGCATTACTTGAATGCGACTGCAGGTACATGCGAAGAAATGATTAAGAGAGCTGTATTTGCGAGGGAATTAGGGGCTCCTATTGTAATGCATGACTACTTAACTGGGGGATTCACTGCAAATACTAGTTTGGCTCATTATTGCCGCGACAATGGCCTACTTCTTCACATTCACCGGGCAATGCATGCAGTTATTGATAGACAGAAAAATCATGGTATGCATTTTCGTGTATTAGCTAAAGCATTGCGTATGTCTGGGGGAGATCATATCCACGCCGGTACAGTAGTAGGTAAGTTAGAAGGGGAACGCGAAATGACTTTAGGTTTTGTTGATTTATTGCGCGATGATTTTATTGAAAAAGATCGTGCTCGCGGTATCTTTTTCACTCAGGACTGGGTATCCATGCCAGGTGTTATACCGGTGGCTTCAGGGGGTATTCATGTTTGGCATATGCCAGCTCTGACCGAAATCTTTGGAGATGATTCTGTATTACAATTTGGTGGAGGAACTTTAGGACATCCTTGGGGAAATGCACCTGGTGCAGCAGCTAATCGGGTGGCTTTAGAAGCTTGTGTACAAGCTCGTAATGAAGGACGCGATCTTGCTCGTGAAGGTAATGAAATTATCCGAGCAGCTTGCAAATGGAGTCCTGAACTAGCCGCAGCTTGTGAAGTATGGAAGGCGATCAAATTCGAGTTCGAGCCGGTAGATAAACTAGATAAGTAGATAAAACTAGATATAAAGAAGGTCTAAATAAAAAAGAAGCGAAATAGAAAGAGAAAAAATCAGTTACAAAATGCATTAATTCTTCTTTATTCTTCTAATTGATTGCAATTAAACTCGGCTCAATCTTTTTTTTTTAAGATTGAGCCGAATAAAAATGGATCTTGATACGATCATGAGACTTGACAAATAGAGATTCCTCTATTCTATATATTTAGAATATATAAAGGTATAATACAATAAATAAATACTATATTTGTATTTATTTATTGTATTGGGAAAGAATCAATGAAAAAAGATTAGGAATCGAAATGCTACTATACGCGTCCGGAGGAGTATTCGGAATAATATTCTTCTATAATCCATTCTTGCGTCTTGCGCGGGGTCTTACTAATAGGACTTCGCTGCACGGGACGGGTCTTCATCGAAAAGCTAACTCCACCCGGCATTTTCATACCCTTTGGGTGGTATATCGCCTTAAAAAGTCTAAGGGGGTAGTATGAGATCTGTAGTAAGTAAGAGAATTTGCCCTTTGATTTTGATTGAGTATGCTATTTTTCCGCCTTTACCGCGCATTATTGTATGAGCTTCTAGAGAATAGAGGACCGCGTATGCAGGAAGGAAATTACAGCTTAATAAAAAAGTCTAAAAAAGCTTCAACTTTATGGCACTATCAATCAACTAAAAAGCCCTATGTATGAATCCTTACAACCGGTGGGATAGGATAAGAGCGAGTTTCGGTATACTGGGGCTGGGGGATATCCTTATTTCAAAACCTGACGCGCATCTTGCGTTTGTAGGGGTCCGAGAGTGGTTGAAGAAGTATTGCATGTGGAAGTAGGTAGACGAAACTTATTTAGGATTCGAAATGGGCGCATTCGACTAAAAGTCGTACTGAGACCTTTTTTAAAGGGTATTCTGAAAGAGGTATTTCATTTTCACAATCGCTTTCTTTTGAATCCAATTTCAAGTTCGATTAGAAGGATAGAAAGGCCGTGAGGACGGGAAAAGAAAAATCAAATCTTTTGAATTTTTAATTAGTTCTCTTTTTTTGCAATTTTCTTATTATCCATTCCATTCATTTTTTTTTATAGAATACTAAAGTATTCTATAAAAAATCTTTATTTTGCAAACTAAAAAATACAATAGTCAATATTCCTTATAATAGATATACTTAATTATATTATAAGAATCTTAAGATATTTTTCGAATAGATAGAAATAGTAAATTTGAATTGAGACACCTATTCTATGACGGATTTTAACTTACCTTCTATTTTCGTGCCTTTAGTAGGCTTAGTATTTCCGGCAATTGCAATGGCTTCTTTATTTCTTTATGTGCAGAAAAATAAGATTGTCTAGAACCGACGGGGGCGAATTTTCTCAATGTATTTCCACGCAGGATCATAATACAGATATTTTTTAGTGTAAGTAATATGGTAGGGTATGTGGTTCTTTCTACACACAAACGAAAAACGGCTATGGATGCGGATATAGGCTACGAGCATAAATGCATGCATATGCGGAGCCGGGTATAGCGAGTTTTATTTTAAGTGGATCAACGAATATTTTTTGAATAGAAAGTCAATGTATCTAACCAATTATTTCACAGGAGTACTCGTTGCTGAAGGCGATTTCAGAATCAAAAAAAGTAAAGTCAAAATCATTTAGCTTATTCTCTCAATTTCAATCGACCGCTGCTGGATTTAGTATATCTAATATGAATTGGCGATCAGAACACATATGGATAGAACTTCTAAAAGGTTCTCGAAAAAGAGGTAATTTTTTCTGGGCCTGTATTCTTTTTCTAGGTTCACTAGGATTCTTAGCGGTTGGGGCTTCCAGTTATCTTGGTAAGAATATGATATCTGTACTTCCATCTCAACAAATTCTTTTTTTTCCACAGGGGGTCGTGATGTCTTTCTACGGAATCGCGGGCCTATTCATTAGCTCCTACTTGTGGTGCACTATTTTGTGGAATGTAGGCAGTGGTTATGACCGATTCGATAGAAAAGAGGGAATAGTGTGCATTTTTCGTTGGGGATTCCCTGGAATAAAACGTCGCGTCTTCCTTCGATTCCTTATGGGGGATATCCAATCAATTAGAATTCAGGTTAAAGAGGGTCTTTATCCTCGTCGTATCCTTTATATGGAAATCCGGGGCCAGGGGGTCATTCCCTTGACTCGTACTGATGAGAAGTTTTTTACTCCACGAGAAATAGAACAAAAAGCTGCCGAATTGGCCTATTTCTTGCGTGTACCAATTGAAGTATTTTGAGTACCGATTGCATTTTTTTGAAATGAATTGAATGAGGACGAATTGGAAGAAGATTTTCTCAACACGGGGAGGAGGTCCCTTCGAAATTGGATTCGTTATTGTAAGGGAATTTTCGAGTATTTATCTAAAGGAAGGAACAAACGAGGATAAGAGAAAATTGCTTCTAATTTGTTTTGTCCAAGTGATGGCATAATATTCTTCCATTTTCATCCGAAAGCGCTTTTTTTTATTCTATTTCTCTATTCCACTCCATCTAGATCTAAGAAAGAACCCAATGCAATGAAATTCCACTAGTATACAAAAAAGAGAAATATATACAAGGTCTCAAACCTTGTTATAGAATTTTTGCTTCCAAGAAAAAGAAATATCATATAGAGTCAGCGATGAATAGAGTCAGCGATGAGCGATCATACACTCATTTACAGATCAAAATGAAAAAAAAGAAAGCATTGCCTTCTTTCCTATTTCTTGTATTTATCGTACTTTTGCCCTGGGGGGTCTCTTTCTCTTTTAACAAATGTCTGGAACTTTGGATTAAGAATTGGTGGAATACCAGGCAATCCGAAACTCTCTTAACTGATATTCAAGAGAAAAAGGTTCTAGAAAGATTCATAGAATTAGAAGAACTTTTTCTCTTGGACGAAATGATAAAAGAGAAACCGAAGACACATGTACAAAAACCTCCTATAGGAATACACAAGGAAATAATACAATTGGCCAAAATAGATAATGAGGATCATCTCCATATCATTTTGCATTTCTCGACAAATATAATCTGTTTGGCTATTCTAAGTGGTTCTTTTTTTCTGGGTAAAGAGGAACTTGTCATTTTGAATTCTTGGGTTCAGGAATTCTTCTATAACTTAAATGACTCAATAAAAGCTTTTAGTATTCTTTTAGTTACTGATTTTTTTGTTGGATTTCACTCCACCCGCGGTTGGGAACTACTAATTCGTTGGGTCTACAATGATCTTGGATGGGCTCCTAACGAGCTAATTTTCACTATTTTTGTTTGTAGTTTTCCAGTGATTCTAGATACATGTTTGAAATTTTGGGTCTTTTTTTATTTAAACCGTCTATCTCCTTCGCTTGTAGTCATTTATCATTCAATTAGTGAAGCATAAACTCATTTGATCTCCTGATATTAATCAAATTAGCATCTTTCTTCTTTTAGAAAGAAAGCCCTTTTCCTTTTTAGCAAAATTCTTTCTATTTCTACCTGCTCAAGGTATTCATCATTCCAGTACAACTGTTGCAGTAGAATGACAACAGACTCGTGTATAGGGAACTAGATTAGCTTAGCTACCTATCTAATTTATTGTAGAAATTCTGGGATCTGCGATTGGACATGGAAAATAGAAATACTTTTTCTTGGGTAAAGGAACAGATGATTCGATCTATTTCTGTATCGATCATGATATATGTAATAACTCGGACATCTATTTCAAATGCATATCCCATTTTTGCGCAGCAGGGTTATGAAAACCCACGAGAAGCAACCGGACGAATTGTATGTGCCAATTGCCATTTAGCTAATAAGCCCGTGGATATTGAAGTTCCCCAAGCTGTGCTTCCCGATACTGTATTTGAAGCAGTTCTTCGAATTCCTTATGATATGCAACTGAAACAAGTTCTTGCTAATGGGAAAAAGGGAGGGTTAAATGTGGGTGCTGTTCTTATTTTGCCCGAGGGATTCGAATTAGCGCCGCCCGACCGTATTTCTCCTGAGTTGAAAGAAAAGATAGGAAATCTCTCTTTTCAGAGTTATCGTCCCGATAAAAAAAATATTCTTGTGATAGGCCCTGTTCCCGGTCAGAAATATAGTGAAATCGTCTTTCCCATTCTTTCCCCCGATCCTGCTACGAAGAAAGACGTTCATTTCTTAAAATATCCCATATATGTAGGGGGAAACCGAGGAAGGGGACAGATCTATCCTGATGGTAGTAAGAGTAACAATACGGTCTATAATGCTACGTCAACAGGTATAGTAAGAAAAATACTACGTAAAGAAAAAGGGGGATATGAAATATCCATAG